GATAGATATATTTTTATTTAGATATACAAGATCTTAAATACAAAAATAAAAGACTAAACACAACTCAAATTTTCTCCTGGGTCCATAATTAATCCTATGTATGGATCCTTAGGATTGGTGTATTCTTTTCTATCCTATATCCCACGGTTTCGGATCATGGATCGAGCCAAGCATCACAACTTCTTCTACCCATCCTGTATGTTGTCCTTTTCGTTCCGTGTTGGAATAGAAACTTATTGTATTAGTAGACGAGATTTTACGAAAAAGGTTCTTGATAGGAGAAAAATTTTTCAATTTTTTCAGTGCGAATTTTCCACAACATGGGGAAATCACTATTTATAATTGAAAATTGATATTTCTAATCCTTCAATATTCACTCATTATTCGTTAATAACCCTAGCGATTGTATCTAGTATGCGTATTCTGATAGGAAATAAAATATTCAATTGATTTTTCATCGAATGACTATTCATCTATTGTACTTTCATGTAAATAGAGGCAAGAAAGCTCTATGGAAAAATCATGGTTCAATTTGATCTTGTCTAGGGGGGAATTAGAATACAGATGTGGGCTAAGTAAATCAATGGATAGCCTTGGTCCTATTGAAAATACTAGTGTAAACGAAGACCCGGCTAGAAATGATACGGATAAAAACATTCATGGTTGTAGTGACAGCTCTAGTTATTACAGTAAGGTTGATCATTTAGTTGGCGTCAAAGACATTCGGAATTTCATTTCTGATGACACCTTTTTAATTAGGGATAGTAATCAGGATAGTTATTCCATATATTTTGATAGTGAAAATCAAATTTTTGAGATTGACAATGATCATTCTTTTTTGAGGGAACTAGAAAGTTTTTTTTATAATTATCGTAATTCTAGTTATATGAAGAATGGATCGAAAAATGACGATCCCCACTATGATTTTAACTTGTATGATACTAACTATAGTTGGAATAATCACATTAATAGTTGTATTGACTCTTATCTTCGTTCTCAAATCTGTATTGATAGTTCCATTTTAAGTGGTAGTGACAATTACAATGATAGTTATATTTATAATTACATTTGTGATGAAGGTGGAAATAGTAGTGAAGGCAAGAATTTCAATATAAGAACTCGCGCAAATGGTAATGATTTAACTCTAAAAGAAAGTTCTAATGATCTCGATCTATACAAGCATTTGTGGGTTCAATGCGAAAATTGTTATGGATTAAATTATAAGAAATTGTTTAAGTCAAAAATGAATATTTGTGAACAATGTGGATATTATTTGAAAATGAGTAGTTCAGATAGAATCGAACTTTCGATTGATCCAGGTACTTGGGGTCCTATGGATGAAGACATGATCTCTCTGGATCCCATTGAATTTCAGTCTGAAGAAGAGCCTTATAAAGATCGTATTGATTCTTATCAAAGAAAGACAGGATTAACTGAGGCTATTCAAACAGGCACAGGTCAACTAAACGGTATTCCTATAGCAATCGGGGTTATGGATTTTCAGTTTATGGGGGGTAGTATGGGATCTGTAGTAGGCGAGAAAATCACCCGTTTGATCGAATATGCTACCAATAATTTTTTACCTCTTATTCTAGTGTGTGCTTCCGGAGGAGCACGCATGCAAGAAGGAAGTTTGAGCTTGATGCAAATGGCTAAAATATCTTCCGCTTTATATGATTATCAATCAAATAAAAAGTTATTTTATGTATCAATTCTTACATCTCCTACTACTGGTGGAGTGACCGCGAGTTTTGGTATGTTGGGGGATATCATTATTGCTGAACCCAATGCCTATATTGCATTTGCGGGTAAAAGAGTAATTGAGCAAACATTGAATAAAACAATACCTGAAGGTTCACAGGCGGCTGAATATTTATTCCATAAGGGTTTATTCGATCCAATCGTACCACGTAATCCTTTAAAAGGTGTTCTGAGTGAGTTAGTTCAGCTCCACGGTTTTTTTTCCTTTGAATCAAAATTCAATCAAGTAGACTCTTAAGTTAAATTATTTTCTTTGTAGTGAAAAGGTAGTTAGTTAGTTTATCAGAATCAAAGTCAAAGCCCATTATGCGGGCTTTGACTTTGTGACATAAAATGGAATTGTCGAAAAACGAATTATGTAGATAATTATTATTTTTTTACCGATATTACTGATTACTAATGAGTAAACCTCTATCAACAAGATAAAAAGCGAATTTTTCCTTCTGTGAAATGAAATTCGAATTTGGCGAGACAAATAAAACGAATTTTATCTTCCTCTATTGCGTATGTATATATAATTCAAATATAGAAAAAATAGAAATATAGAGTTTTGCATCTTTCTATATCTCCCGAGAATTCTATTTTTACTAAAAATCCCTGTTCTTGGATCGGATTCTAACGAATCGAATCTTTCGACAATTTGTAATAAACTCTTTCTTTATTAAATTCAAATTAGAAGACAAGAACAATAGACTAATAATAAGAAAAGTAAGAATAAAGTAAGATAATAAAGAAAGTGGATTATCTTATCATACACCTATTTTATTTGATTTAGAAAGATGGGCAAGTCCTTTTATTTAATTCTACATTCCTTGCACTTATTAGATATATATACTCGCTTAGATCTACTTAGTATTTAGATATACTTAGTATAATATACGAATTATAATATAATCATTATAAGATATATTTCTAACTAACAATATAACAATAACAGGTACAAATATTTAATTGAGGTACCCATTTTATGACAACTTTCAGCAGCTTTCCCTCTATTTTTGTGCCTTTAGTAGGCCTAGTATTTCCGGCAATTGCAATGGCTTCTTTATCTTTGTATGTTCAAAAAACTAAGATTTTTTAGATTCGATGGGGCCAAGGCCAAGACCAAATCTTATCTATTTTTTTTTTTTCAAAGACTTAGATGCCACGGATATCTATTTAGTAGAATATTGTATAACATCCGGCTTCCTCGAACATAAATGAAAAAGCTCCTCTTATGCATACGTAAACATGATATAGGGGTAAATGAATTATAGCAAGTGGATCGGTACCGAACGGATGTATGAAATTAAAGTCTATATATCTAGTAGATCTGTATAGGGGATCATATAAAGGGGATGATTTTAGATCTAAGAAATTTGATGAATTACTTCTAAAAGTTCATATCAAAACAGTACTAGTTGATGAGAGTTACTTCGGAAACAAAAAAAGTCAAATCGAATTTTTTTGGTTATTCTCTCAATTCCAATAAAATGCAACTGGATCTAGTATGTATGAGTTGGCGATCAGAATCTATATGGATAGAATTTATAGTGGGGTCTCGAAAAACAAGCAATTTCTGCTGGGCCTCTATCCTTTTTTTTGGTTCATTAGGGTTTTTATTAGTTGGAACTTCTAGTTATCTTGGTAGGAATTTGATATCTTTATTTCCGTCTCAGCAAATCATTTTTTTTCCACAAGGAATCGTGATGTCTTTCTATGGGATCGCAGGTCTCTTTATTAGTTCCTATTTGTGGTGCACGATTTTTTGGAATGTAGGTAGTGGTTATGATCGATTCGATAGAAAAGAGGGAATAGTATGTATTTTTCGTTGGGGTTTTCCTGGAAAAAATCGTCGCATCTTTCTACGATTCCTTATGAAAGATATTCAGTCCATCAGAATAGAAGTTAAAGAGGGTATTTATGCTCGTCGTGTCCTTTATATGGAAATCAGAGGCCAGGGGGCCGTTCCCTTGACTCGTACTGATGAGAATTTGACTCCACGAGAAATTGAGCAAAAAGCTGCGGAATTGGCCTATTTTTTGCGTGTACCGATTGAAGTCTTTTGAAATGAATTGCAGAATAAATGCTTTCTCGGCAGGAGGAAAAAACTCAAGCCAAGAATCCTCTTTTTTCTATAGCAGAACTAAACTGAAGTTTCTTCAGAATGCCCATTCGAACCAAAGCAGACGTATACGGAAGAGTCATAACATAAAACAAAACAGTTTTTTTTGTCCACAAAAATCGTTTTTTATGTGTCTGTAAATGTAAAACCACTCAACTTAATTCAGTAACAAAACAAGCAAGAAATCGAAATAATGGATTCATCTCATATATCAAAGTATTTCGAAATAAAAACTTTCGCTTTTTATTTTCAATATTTTGAGTTGATACGTTAGATACAGATAGATCATATCTTGTAAATTTTTCTACTTTCCTTTTGTCAATCGGTCCCTCCCCTTTTATCCTTTCTTTTGTGCTCCTTAAGAACTAAACAAGTAGATTTCTTTCTTATAACATAATGATAAACGTAATGATAACTTTTCTGTCTTTATTTGTCACTCATTTTTGATCATCATAATATTTTTCATAATTTTTTTTTTTCAATTATTCCTGGACTCTAGACTATATATAGTCTAGATAACCCGCGAAAATTTTTCGACATATTTGATTGATATCTTGATATAGACAGGGAGCTCCTTCGTCTCAAAATCTGAATAGAATAATCTTTATTACTTTATTATTTGAAGCGGTTCTTTCGGGCAGTTATCGAAAGAGGGCAATTGCTTCGAATTTGATCAATTGAGATATCTGGAAACAATATAACAATATAATATAACAATAATATATATATATATATTTCATTCGAACATTCGAATTCAAAGTGGATTCTTATTTTCTATTTCTGTATTCTTTTTAGATTCAAGGACTAAGCACTGAATCAAAAAAAAAACAGAGAATAGATTCATGGGCCCCTACCTTATAATATAATGAAAGTCATGCTTGATAGAAAGATTAGATCACATAAAGTCAACGAATGAGGTGGGTTCATTAACAATTCACAGATGAAAAAATGGCAAAAAAGAAAGCATTCACTCCCCTTCTATATCTTGCATCTATAGTATTTTTGCCCTGGTGGATCTCTCTCTCATTTAATAAAAGTCTGAAATCTTGGATTACTAATGGGTGGAATACTAGGCAATCCGAAACTTTTTTGAATGATATTCAAGAAAAGAGTATTCTAGAACAATTCATAGAAGTAGAGGAACTCTTCCTGTTGGACGAAATGATAAAAGAATACCCGGAAACACATCTACAAAAACTTCGTATAGGAATCCACAAAGAAACGATCCAATTGATCAAGATGCACAATGAGGATCGTATCCATACGATTTTGCACTTCTCAACAAATCTAATCTGTTTCGTTATTCTAAGTGGTTATTCTATTTTTGGGAATGAAGAACTTGTTATTCTTAACTCTTGGGTTCAAGAATTCCTATATAATTTAAGCGACACAATAAAAGCTTTTTCTATTCTTTTATTAACTGATTTATGTATCGGATTCCATTCGCCCCACGGTTGGGAACTAATGATTGGCTATATCTACAAAGATTTTGGATTTGCTCATAATGATCAAATTATATCTGGTCTTGTTTCTACCTTTCCAGTCATTCTAGATACAATTTTTAAATATTGGATCTTTCGTTATTTAAATCGTGTATCTCCGTCACTTGTAGTTATTTATCATTCAATGAATGACTGAAAAATGATTCACGGATTCAATTAGAATCTTTCTTACTTTGTATATAAGCAAAGCATGCAAAGTCGTACTTACTTTACTCTTTCTACCCATCAGGGGAATCCAATTCCTCCTCTATTTCAGTAAAATTTTTTTCAGTAAAAGTAAATAGCAGAATCGTGGATAGGGAACTATACTAGTGACCTACCTAATTTTATTGTAGAAATTTTCGGGATCAATGATTGGACCATGCAAACTAGAAATACTTTCTCTTGGATAAAGGAGGAGATTACTCGATCCATTTCCGTATCGCTCATGATCTATATAATAACCGGGGCATCCATTTCAAATGCATATCCCATTTTTGCGCAGCAGGGGTATGAAAATCCACGAGAAGCAACTGGGCGTATTGTATGTGCCAATTGCCATTTAGCTAATAAACCCGTGGATATTGAGGTTCCACAAGCGGTACTTCCTGATACTGTATTTGAAGCGGTTGTTAGAATTCCTTATGATATGCAACTGAAACAAGTTCTTGCTAATGGTAAGAAAGGGGCTTTGAATGTGGGTGCTGTTCTTATTTTACCGGAGGGGTTTGAGTTAGCCCCACCTGATCGTATTTCGCCCGAGATGAAAGAAAAGATAGGCAATCTGTCTTTTCAGAACTACCGCCCCACTAAGAAAAATATTCTTGTGATAGGTCCTGTTCCTGGTCAAAAATATAGTGAAATCATCTTTCCTATTCTTTCCCCAGACCCTGCTAGTAATAAGGATGTTCATTTCTTAAAATATCCCATATACGTAGGCGGAAACAGGGGAAGGGGTCAGATTTATCCCGACGGGAACAAAAGTAACAATACAGTTTATAATGCTACGGCAACAGGTATAGTAAGCAAAATCATACGAAAAGGAAAAGGGGGGTACGAAATAACCATAACGGATGCATTGGATGGACATCAAGTGGTTGATATTATCCCCCCAGGACCAGAACTTCTTGTTTCAGAGGGTGAATCTATCAAACTCGATCAACCATTAACAAGTAATCCTAATGTGGGTGGATTTGGTCAGGGGGATGCAGAAATAGTACTTCAAGATCCACTACGTGTCCAAGGCCTTTTGTTCTTCTTGGCATCTATTGTTTTTGCACAAATCTTTTTGGTTCTTAAAAAGAAACAGTTTGAGAAGGTTCAAGTGTCCGAAATGAATTTCTAGATCCGTGGATTTATCAACATCAAATTTGTAAAAAAGAACAAATTCTTCCTGGCAATTAGGTTAGGTATGATGAAAAAAAGTATGAAAAGTCTTTTGCTTGTTTATATTCTTTCTCTAGGAATTATTTTTACCGCATTCAAAATATGTATATTGTGAAGAAGACTATTTGTCTTTACCCCTTATTTTCTTTTTTCAATCTAAATTTGAGGGGTATAATTATATCCCTATTGTCAGATTGAAATGTCACAGAATGGGTTTTGTTTTCTAAATTCAATTTGATTAGATACTAAACATAAGATAAGTAAGCGGAGAATAGAAAGGAAGGATAAATGAGGGGAACAAATAATTACAGGGAGTATTCTTCGTCTTCCTAGCCTTCGGCACAAGAAAGGGATGTGTAAAATTCCTTTTCTTGTGTCGAAATAATAACAATTCTGGATCCCATTCGTCAAAGATTTCTATTCTTAGTTTAGATTTTTCCAGATTTTTCAGAACCCTTTATTTTTTTAGATTTACTTATAATAGAATAAGTAATAAGGATAATATAATAAGTATAAAATAAGTATAAATAAGTATAATATAATAAGTAATGGACAACCAAAAAAAAGAGAAGGAATCCTTTTTTTTGATAAAATAGAATCAAGGCGATGAACTTATAAAATAATTTCAAACTTTGATGAAATACTAAAATAAATAGAGTAAGGTTAGACTAGTCTAGAAAGGGTTTGCTTGATATCTGGTCGACAGAAAAAAAAAAAGAAAAGAAATATAAATATTAAATATATATTGTGATTGTGTCATCCAGGAAA